CTATCTCAGAGTATCCATTCACTCGAAACTGATCTGCTTCCATTTCAACTTTCCGTAAATAATACTTGGCTTTTTCCAACGGTTCGATAGCCTCTTCGCGTCTTTTGTCTGAATTTCGAATAGTATTCAAAATCCTCTGTTTTCGATTATCTAATAAATCATTTAATAAAAGTGGACTATCTTTTTTCTATTCATTTCAAAAACTTCCATAATCTCCTCCCGAACCAAACATGAATCTTTCAATTCATTTGGCTCTCATGCTCAATTACTTAATGGAGAATTCCCATATCTTTTTTATTTAAAATGAGCCTATCCCTTCTTATCCATTCATATCATATTAAAAAAAGCTCGAAAAGGACTCTTCTGAAAAAATATGTAATTATCCGCTCAGCAAAGTTGTTTCTTTTTTTTTATTCAAATCCAAAAATGCCTATTATTTGATACTTTTCTTATATATACATAGGTCATTGATATAGGTCATTGATCCAACAACAGTGTATCAAATAAAACAAATAAGGAGTTGACATACCTCTTTTTCCAATTTGATCCAATATTCCAATAAGCGGTTAAAGTTATTTTATCGACATGAGTGTTCTATATCGAACCAAATTCCAACGATTCGTTTTGAAACCATTTATGTATTAACATACATAGTAGAAAAAATACTATTAGGAATAGGAAAGAGTACTATGCCGCATCTGCACTTCAAATAGCTTAGCTTTAACCATGTTAATAGTTTCAGCTTATTGTATTGATTGATAGAGAATCGAAGCAAAGTCAATTTACCAATAAATCACGAAATGCTATGGTTCTTCCATACTATTCTTTATCATATTCAGAAGTAATTCGCGAGATCATGCACCGTGCTTTCTTAATTATAATGTGCAGCTGGTTAAATACAGCCTATTCTTGAAATAAACAACTCGCACACACTCTCTTTCCAAAAAAAATCAATACACCAAATACTACACTTAGATTTATTGGATTTGTTGCTAAAATATCGGTATTAAACCCGAAACCCCCGGCAAAAGGCCAGTGACTTAAAGAAACGAACGAATTGCTTATATTTTTCATATGATCTCCTCTTTTATTACTTACTAGATAAACTAACAAAATCGAAATAGTTCTAACCTTCAATTTTTATTTCATATTTCGTTTTTATGTCTAAATACAAATGATACTTCTAAAATAAAAAGTTTCCGTTGGACTAAGAACGAGAGGGACAAAAATGAGTTGGTATGAAAATTGTACATCCTAAAATCGGTCCTTTAAATATAAAATCTAGATATTCTGACAGAATTAAAAAAATTAAGTAATAAGTCTAATCAAATACATATACGTTTTTTTTTTTTTTATTTTTCTAGTATTAAACAAAAGGATTCGCAAATAAAAGCGCTAATGCTACAACCAATCCATAAATTGTTAAAGCTTCCATAAAAGCCAGACTAAGTAATAAAGTACCTCGTATCTTACCCTCTGCTTCGGGCTGTCTTGCGATCCCCTCTACAGCTTGGCCCGCAGCGGTACCTTGACCTACTCCGGGTCCAATAGAAGAAAGCCCTACAGCCAATCCGGCAGCAATAACGGAAGCAGCAGAAATCAGTGGATTCATGAAAAATTCCTCGAAAAAAAAATAGTTAATGATACATAAAATCAACCAATTCATTATTCATTATTCCATCGCTAAGAAGATTTATCTAGCCAAAAGAGTTGAAGTAACTAAGAATTTCCGAATTGAAGAAATAAGAACTACTTAGATATTTCCTTTTTCGTTTCTATCCACGGTTCTGTTTTTTTGAATTCATATGACTTTCGAACGAACCACTCTCTAAATATTATCTATTTTGATTATTCTTACAAAAAGGAAAGACTTCTAATGAAGTACCCGTATAAAGTATTCCGTAAATTTATAATAAATAGTCAAGACCTACTATCACATATACATTACATACATTCACAAGAGTTGATTGGCTTAAGTGGAAAAGATTTTTTTTCAATCTCTTTCTTTTTTAAATCTCTAATGATGGCCCTCTAGTGATTCGCCTATATAAGCCGCAGCTAAAGTTGCAAAAATAAGAGCTTGAATACCACTTGTAAATAATCCAAGGAACATAACAGGTATAGGAATCACTGAAGGTACTAAAGAAACAAGAACAACAACTACTAATTCATCCGCTAATATATTGCCAAAAAGTCTAAAACTAAGTGATAAGGGTTTTGTGAAATCTTCTAAAATATTAATAGGTAAAAGGATTAGAGTTGGCTGAATGTATTTACTGAAATAACCCAATCCTTTTTTTGTAATACCCGCATAGAAATATACCAATGAGGTGAGTAAAGCTAAAGCAACAGTAGTATTTATATCATTCGTGGGCGCAGCTAATTCTCCATGAGGTAACTGTATTATTTTCCAAGGTAAAAGAGCCCCCGACCAATTCGAAACAAAAATAAATAGAAACATAGTTCCAATAAAGGGAACCCAAGGGCCATATCCTTCTCCAATTTGAGTTTTACTCACGTCTCGAATGAATTCAAGGATATATTCGAAAAAATTCTGATCGGCAGTGGGAATGGTTTGTGGATTTCGAACAGCTAAAGTGGCTGAAACTAATAAGATAGCAATGACAACCCAAGAAGTAATAAGTACTTGAGCATGGACTTGAAAACCTACTATTTGCCAATAGAAATGTTGGCCTACTTCCACATCGGATATATTGTATAACCCCTCCTTTAGGGTATTGATTAGGGTATTGGTGGAACAGAATAGAAGAACATCCATATTGAATTGAACAAAAAGAAAACTTTAAAAATAATTATTTTGATTCAACTGCCTCTTTCTTAACTTGACTATGTGAATCATACTTTTTTTTTCTTTACATTTATTTATATATTCTATATCTATTACCCTATATATTCGTTTAGTATACTCAAGGATTTCGTATAAAGCTAAAACGACCTTCACAAATTGCTAATACTAATTTGTGAAGAACTAATCGGATTGAAGCTGTAGTATCATCATTTGACGGAATCGAAATATCCGCGAGATCGGGGTCACAATTTGTATCGATAAAACAAATCGTTGGAATTCCCAAAGCAATACATTCGCGAAGAGCCGTATATTCTTCTTGCTGATCAACGATGATTACAATATCAGGCAACCCCTCCATATATTTAATTCCACCCATATATGTTTGTAAATGAAATAATTGTCTCTTCAACACAGCCGCATCCCTTTTTGGAAGGTGTTCGAGTTTCCCCATCTGTTGTTCCGCTCTCAAATTCCTGAACCTATGAAGTCTCATTTCTGTAGTGTACCAATTCGTTAACATCCCACCGAGCCATTTTTTATTAACATAATGACACTGAGCTCGTATTGCAGCCCATGCTACTGAATTAGCTACTTTATTCTTTGTACCAACAATTAAAAATTGTTTTTCTCTACTTGCTGCATCAAAAACCAAATCACAAGCTTTTGATAAAAACCGAGCAGTTATAGTAAGATTTGGGATATGAATACCGTTGCGCTTTCCAGAGATATAAGGTGCCATTCTAGGATTCCATTTTCTTGTACCATGACCAAAATGAACTCCTGACTCCATCATCTCGTCCAAATTTATGTTCCAATACCTTTTTGTCATTTCTCCTCACACTTCGTATTTTTTTTTTGTTTTTCAAAAAAAAAAGCGGAAAGACTAGAAAAAAATTGTTCCGACGGAACCTTATATTCTACCAAAAATTAACTGTTGGTTAATTAGTTTCTATTTTGAACTGGCACAATTCGCGGAATTCGAAGGAAAAATATGTTTTTAAGAATCCTTAAATCCTATAAAAAATTTGTTCTGATATATCTTCTGAGAATCGTTTAAAATGGAAGAATCCAAAAATATTCTGTGGTAGAACAAAAAATCTCCTATTTCCCCCCTGAATAGATTTGTTTTTTTTGTTTTTGAGGGTTCTAAAGGAATGTTGTTATCTTGCCTTGAACGGTGCGCAAATCCTATGAATCCAGTACCCGCGGGTATCATACTCCCCAGAACAACATTTTCTTTCAACCCTTTCAACCAATCGATACGACCCCGGAGAGAGGCTTTTGCTAAAACTCGAGCGGTTTCTTGAAAACTCGCTTCGGATAGAAAACTTGGAGTGTTCAAAGCTGTTCTCGTTATTCCCAATAATATAACTTGATAACAAATGGCTTCTTCAAAAGCGCGCCCCGTTCGCTTCGCTCGTAACAATCCAATCAACTCTCCAGGTAAAAAAACATTAGACATTCCATCTTCGGATACCACCACTTTTGATGTTATTTGATGGACAATCATCTCTATATGTTTATTATGAATTTGAACCCCCTGAGATCGATAAATTTCTTGGATCTTATGAACCAAAGAAATACGACTTTGTACTCTAGTTAGCTCAGCACCAATCAAGAAACCCCAAGGAATGCCAAGAATTCTTGTTATACGTTCGTTCCAACCCCTAACCCGCCTTTCCAGATTCATTGATATTGAATCAACCGAACGCACTTCTAAGACCTGTTCCACCTTTTGAAGACCCTGTGTTATATCACCAGATTTTGATTTTTCATATATAAATGTAACTAATGTATCTCCTTCGTAAAAGATTTCCCCATAATGGCCATGAACAGTTGCGCCGGGAGTGGCTAAATAAGGCTGAGCTGCTCTTATTACTACAGAACTAATTTGAACAATTAAGACTTGGCCGGATTTTTTGTGTGGTACATTTTTTGTTATACATACATTGTCACAAATAAACTGCCCAAGATTCATTATTGTGGATGTCTCCTCACAATAATAATTATAGTGGAGAAAATACCAATTCAAATGGAATAGATTCCAAATTATTTTACTGCATATACCGATATTATTATAAATTATTCCATTTTCACCTATGAAATAAAATTGAAGCACTTCAAAAATATTTTTTAAATTGTCAAGTTGCAAATAGTGAGTTATCAAGATCTGATTATGAGTTATGAAATAGTAAAAAAAATCCAAATTCAAAATTGGAAGAGCTATTCCTACAGGTCCCAACGAATCAATTCTGGAATTCCTTTTAATTGATTTTTTTTTATTGTTATATTTTACACCGTTGAAGAAACCAGTTCGAGAACAATCCGATGATGACAAAATTATCAAAGGTTTATATTCATTATTTCTATTCAATAATGAAAACGTACGAATAGTTCCTTGATTTTGGCTAAGCGATTCTTGAATCTTTCTTGTCTTGTAATAAAAGGGATTGATATTGATGCGATCTGATCTATTATCATAAATCAATCTTGAACCTGACGGATCATTTCTTTTTCCGGTATACGAAATAGGCGATTTAACTAAGTCAATTCTTAGAAAATTGCGCATTAAACCCCTTGCTCTTACTTCAACAAGGGAAGTATAGGCCTGTTCTATCGAAAATTCTTTTTTGTCTTGGTTCCAATTCAATACTAAACACGTCCGAAATAATTGAATACTTATGCCAGAAAATCCTCCCAAAATGATGGGTTTACCTACGATAGAATTGACAACTTGAAGTTTAACATTATCTGCCTCCTGTAACCCATCTTGCGGTAAGAGTGTTGTTAAACTTATATCTCCCGCTGTTTCAGATATGACTACAGGTCGAACCAAAACAAAATACTTTTTCTTGGTAAATGTAATCTGTTGGGCATAAACCCAATTTGTACGTTTTTTTTTGAATTCCTTGGAATTTGTTTTTCCAGGTCTTGGTGATATCAAGATGTCACTGTGGCGAAATATCTTATCGATTTTTACAGTATTGGTTTTTCCAGTAAAATAGATATCGCCAGAAAAAATTGTTAATTCAATTTTTTTTTTGATCTCCACTCGTACCAATCCACATGCACTGCTTCTTCTATTTAAAGTAATTCGTGTACCTATTCCAATGAGACTACTGTTTCGTACCATTATAGAAGAAGATCGAGGTAAGATATGCACTTCTTCTGGAATGAAAAATAGTTTCTCTTTTTTTTTTTTTCCTTTACTAATACTAATTTTTTTCACTCCTCGATACTCAACCAAATCCTTTTTTTTAACGTGAGACTCTATAATAGTCTCATATTTATGAATTCCCGATCCCGAATTATTTCTTTGGTATCTAGGATCGTCGAAATATGCAATAATTTTTTTTCTACGGAAAATAACATTTATGGATAGTTCAATCACTATACCCGAATGGGAGATTAGTTCTTTTTCTCGTTCTGGAATTGATTGAAATGGGATGAAAAATCTGTTTTTACGCCTCTTTGCCAATAGATAAGAATTTTTGGCGAGAATGAATGTATATAAGAGATTATAACGATCCATGTATATGATTCGATTCAGTTCTGAATAATCAGGAATGCTCTCTTCTTTTTTACCAGAAAAATTAAAACTAAAGAATTTGTGTCTCACGTGATCATTAGTCACGGATAGGTTAGAAAAAAACTTTCGTTCGACAGAACGAGAATAAACCTTCATTTGATCTTGATCCTTGTGGAGCAAAAGGGGGGCTACGGTGGATCGGCACGGACCTCCCCCCGATAATATCCATAAATTACTTGTTTTTGGTAAGAGATGAACATTACTATATGTAAATTCAGGTGCATGGTACACATCGGTACTCCAATGCATTTCCCCCTCTAAGTAAGAAGAAATATGTTTTCGAACCCTTTCTTTTAAATTCAAAGTGGATATTCCCGAATGAATCTCAGCAATCGCCTGTTCCGATTTTACATATTGATCATTTTGAACTAAAATAAAACTTTTTGGTGGAACCTTCACGTTATGTATCAAATCGGAACTCTCAATAATTACATACAAATCGATATAACATAGAAAAGCAGGGTGTCCGTGACGTGTACGTGTGGGATGAACCAAATACTCATTGAATTTTATTTTTCCATTAGAGGGGGCCCGTACATGTCCTGCAGTCCCCCCTGTGAATACGCCACCGGTATGAAAAGTTCTTAATGTCAGTTGAGTACCCGGCTCTCCAATAGATTGACCCGCAATAATACCTACAGCTTCTCCTAATTCGACGAGGTCACCATGAGTAGGACTCCGACCATAACATAATCGACAGATCCAAGATGTACCTCTACACGTAAAGGGGGTTCGAATAAATATTGGTTGTCCTCGAAAGGTTCTTAATCGATTGGCAAGCCCAATTCCAATATCGTGATTACGGGCGGCAATACATCGAGAACCCGTATATATATCATCTGCTAATACACGACCAATTAATGTTTGGCTAACAATTCTTTCCAGCAGCATCCCTTTTCGAGGACTCACAGAAATACTTTGTATAGTTCCGCAATCCGTTCTACATACAACAATGTGTTGAACTACTTCAACAAGTCTGCGTGTGAGATATCCAGCATCTGATGTTCGTACAGCAGTATCGACAACTCCTTTGCGAGCTCCGTAGCAAGAAATAAGATATTCTGTTAACGAAAGGCCTTCGCATAAATTGCTTTGAATGGGTAAATCAATCATTTTTCCTTGGGGATCCGCCATTAATCCTCTCATACCCACTAATTGATGTACCTGAGATGCATTTCCTCTAGCTCCCGAAAAAGACATTAAATGGACGGGATTAAGGGGATCAGTCATCCTAAAATTGGGATTCATTTCTTGTCGCAAATATTCACTTGTAATAGACCATATCTCAATAGATTGACGTAATTTTTCTACCGCGTGTATACTCCCAACATGATAGTTTTTTTCCAAAATGAAACTTTGTTTTTCAGCATCTTGGATTAGCCATCCTTTCGTGGGAACTGTTAAAAGATCATCAATTCCTAATGAAATAGATGTAGCAGTGGCTTGCTGAAAACCCATCGTTTTTACTTTATCCAAGATGTGTGATGTATATGCCATTCCGAAGTGATCCAGTAATCCGTTAATAAGTCGTTTCATGGCAGTTCCATCTATTTTTTTATTGTGAAAGACCAAATTAACCCCTTCTGCCATAAGTACCTCTATATTCTGCTTAGTAGGATTCAACAATGGGTTTAAGTCGGTGATTCAAAAACTTCCTTTTATCGATTGTGATTCACGTGGAAGGGGAGGAACTATGATACTAGTTGAACCATTGAGACATGAACTTTCATCGGTATCTATAAAATTTCTTAGATTAAGTAACATATGATTAGGTACCCTATGAGCAGGCCCGAGAAAATCCTTGTATGGCCTCTTCGATTTCCCTATAAAGGGAAATATGACCAATAGTAGTTCGAATGTATATAAAACGAATTTCTTTTTTTACACTTCTTACTTTTAGATAGTATTGGTAAATTTCATGAGAAGTACCCAAGGATTCATAATGAACTTCGATAGGAGCTTCTCTTGAAGCAATAAAGTTTTTATCTAGTCGCCACCGAAGCCACAAAAGACTATCTATATCTAAATTGCTTATTTTCTGCCGAGAAGTTCCAATTGCATCATAAGAATTAGAAAAGGAGTATTTTTTAATAGATTTAGTATCATGATTTTGATTATCAACTTCATTTTGAGAGTTAGAATTTTTGAAATTCCACGGGTTATACCGATTTGAACAAATAGTTCGGCTATTTCTGATCGTTAATAAATAGAGTCCCATAAGCATATCTTGAGTTGGAACAGAAATGGGATCACCAATAGCTGGAGACAAGAGATTCATATGAGAAAACATAAGGAAACGAGCCTCCGCTTGAGACTCCAAAGATAAAGGCGCATGAACAGCCATTTGATCTCCATCAAAATCCGCATTGAATCCCTTACAAACTAATGGGTGTAAACAAATAGCGCGTCCTTCCACTAAAATGGGTTGGAATGCCTGTATGCCTAATCGATGTAGAGTAGGTGCTCTATTCAGCAATACAGGATGCCCTTGCATAACTTCCTGAAGTATTTCCCATACAATGGGTTCTTTGTCCCGAATTTTACTCTTCGCAACTCCTATGTTCGAAGCAAGATGTTGTTTAATTAGACCGCGAATTACAAATATCTGGAAAAGCTCGATTGCTATTTCGCGAGGTAATCCACATTGATGTAATGAAAGTGATGGACCTACGATAATAACGGAACGTCCTGAATAATCGACTCGTTTGCCCAGTAAAGTTTCACGAAATCTTCCCTCTTTTCCTTCAATTACACCCGAAAACGACTTATAAATTTTATTATGACCATCCCTCATTGGTTGTCCACGAATTCCATTATCAAGAAGTGTATCCACGGCTTCTTGTATTAACTTCTCCTGACACATTACTAATTCCCCCGGAGTAGACCTACTTGCTATTAATAGGTCATTAAGAGTATTGTTCCGATAGATAACTCTTCTATATAGTTCATTAATATCCGAACTCATTAGTTTACCTCCATCTATTTGAATGATCGGTCTTAGTTCGGGGGGAAGAACTGGTAATAGACACAAAATCATCCATTCTGGTTCGATATTCGTTCTAATAAAATATTTAGCTAATTCCATGCGTCTAACCAAAAAATCCTTTCTTCTTCCAACCTTTCGATCTTCCCATTCATTACCTGTGTACCCCTCTTTCCCTAATTCTTTCCATTCAAAAAATGAATAATCTATAATAATTCGCAAATCCAGATCGGCTAATTGTTCTCGGATGGCCCTTGCTCCAGTAGAGATTTCGCGATTTCGAAATGTATCGAAGCCTTGGGTAGTAAAAAAAAAGGGGATGCTATATTTCCAAGATTGAATTTCATATTCGAATGAACCTCGTAATCGTAAGAAAGTCGGTTTTTTCATTATAGACCTAGCAAAAGACAAATTGGGATAGGATACTATAAGATCTCCCCCCCCCTCAAAACCGGACGTGAAAGTTTCCTCTCATCCGGCTCAAGTAGTTATACCAAATATAGAAAGTGATTCTCGCTTTCAAATAAAAAAAAACCTTAAAAATATACTTCTTACTCAAGTTTAAAACCATTTCGTTAATTCATTTTTCATTGACTTTTTTTTGACTTAGTTTAGAGTTTCGAACTTATATTTTATGAATTCTTTATTCAAACGACATAAATAAAATAAAGTTTGAAATTCTTGAGTATTCTACTTCCCTTCGAATCATGAATCCGCTTTAATTAAAGGAGTGTCTTCGAATTCAAAACGGATTGACTTGTTTATATATCGTTCTATTCGATCTTTTAGGTCCCAATATTTTAATTTTACTTCGACGATTATGCTACGATGTCCTTCAAGCCTCTACGCGATAGATAGGCTCTTATAACCATGACAAATTTGCTTACTCAAAATTTTGATTGTGGAATTTGAATTTTACTTTAATATTCAAAAAAAATAAGTTTTGTTTTAACGAAGTACAACTGGAGATTCCTATTTATTTGGATTTGTTACGGAATCAACCATAGATCAATCCCCTTTTTTGGAGTATTCAAGACTCCAAAATTGTGAGCTTTATATTATTTCCCCCCCAAAAGCATGTCAGAATTGGGGCATCCCAAGTGGATTGAGTGGGATGACAGTTTATCATTTCGAATCTGTAAAATTGATATTTCGATCAAATCACACATCGCAGTATACTAAACCTTCTAATTCTTTAATAGGTTTATCTAAAAGATTCGCAATATAACTAGGAAGACGTTTCAAATACCACACATGAGTTACTGGGCAAGCCAGTTTGATGTAGCCCATTTGATATCGTCGTGTTCTAGAATCTACAAATTCGACTCCACATTTTTGACAAAATGTTTTGTTTTCTTTTTCATCTTCGATTATTCGAAAATTTCCACAAGCACAAATTCCGCTTTTTATAGGCCCAAAGATTCTTTCACAAAATAATCCATCTTTTTCCGGTTTATTAGTTTTATAATGAAAAGTATGGGGTTTTGTCACCTCTCCAACTCTCTCTCCGTTCGATAATATTTTATTAGCCCAAGCGCTTATTTGTTGAGGAGAAACCGAGCCAACTCGGAGTTGTTGATGTTTATAACGATCGATCATAGAAGAAAAATAAAAATGCATTCTGATTCGATTAAACTTCCTTCCTAGTAATCCGGAAGTTCTTTTCAGATACAAGGAAATGATTCAGTTCCAGAGCTAAGGATCGTAGTTCTCGAACGAGTAATCGAAAAGATTCTGGAGCATCCTCAGGATTCGATATTGTTCTTCCAACGATGGTAGTACCAAGTGCCTCCTGCCGAGCTCTAATATGATCCGATTTATAAGTAAGCATCTCTTGTAAAATATGAGCAACCCCCAATCCTTCTAGAGCCCAAACCTCCATTTCTCCTACCCGTTGTCCCCCCCGCTTAGCCCTTCCTCTAAGGGGTTGTTGTGTAACAAGTGCGTAATGTCCGCTGGAACGTACATGTATTTTATCATCAACTTGATGAATTAATTTTAAAATATAAGGATTTCCTATGAGAACAGGTTGTTCAAAAGAATCCCCTGTTCTTCCATCAAATATTCTACTTTTTCCCGGATACTCGGGTTCAAATACCCATGGATTTACCCTTTGCCTACTGGCTTCATATAATTCAGAAAACACAAGTTTTCTCGAAGCATCTTGTTCATATCTCTCATCAAAAGCTCCTATGCGATAATGTCTGTCTAGCAGACTTCCTGCTAACCCGAGTGAGCATTCCAATATCTGTCCTACATTCATTCGTGAAGGTACCCCTAACGGGTTGAAGACCATATCAACAGGTCTTCCATCTTGCAAATAAGGCATATCTTGTCTCGGTAAAATTTTTGAAATGATACCTTTATTTCCATGCCTTCCGGCCACTTTATCGCCGACTTTTATTTCGCGTTTCTGTAAAATATATACACAAATTGTTTCTGGATTATAATTAGAACCTCTCTTTCTCCAGCCCCATCTCACATCAATAACTCGACCTCTACCACCTGTAGGTAGTTTTAGACAAGTTTCTTTTGAAGTGGAAACTTGAATGCCAAGTATAGTGCGTAATAATTTATCTTCTGGGGCATACAACAATTCTTTCGCCACCTGAGGCGTTAATTTACCTACTAAAATATCGCCCGCCTCCACCCAAGATCCCAGCATCACAATTCCTTTTTTGTCTAAATTTCGAAGTAAATGAGATTCTAAATGCGGTATTTTAGTAGTGATCTTTTCGGGACCTTGTCTTGTCACATGAGTTTGAATTTCATATTTCTGTATGTGAAAAGACGTATAAATATCTTCATATACTAAACGCTCGCTAATGAGTACTGCATCTTCAAAATTATAACCATCCCATGACATATAAGCTACTAATACGTTTTTACCCAAAGCAAGTTCACCACCAACCGTTGCAGTGCTGTCAGCCAAAAGATGTCCTCTTTTAATGCATTTATCCTTCCAAACTTTTGGTTTTTGAAACATACAAGTATTTTTGTTGGAACGTTGATACATAACTAATGAAATGCTGAAAGTATCTACACTGTCTGATAAAAGGATCTTATCCGTATCGGTATAAATGATCTTCCCCCCCCGTTCTGCTATAACGGTAACACCCGAATCTAGAGCCGCTTGCCGTTCCAACCCAGTTCCAACAATGCACCTCTCGGACCTCGAAAGTGGAACCGCCTGTCGTTGCATATTAGAACTCATTAAAGTCCGATTTGCATCATTATGCTCGATAAAAGGAATAAGAGAAGCTCCAATAGAAAAATATTGGAAAGGAAAAATACTTCGAAGATGAACCTGTTCCCATGCAATAGTTAGGAATTCTTGACGGTATCGAGCCGGAACAACCTGTTCTTCCTGAATACTTCGATTCAATACCAAAGAATTTACCGCCGTTACCATATAGTATTCATCCATACTTGATGATAAATAAATCATCCTTATTTTTTTTTCAGAAATTTCATAAACATAAAATAGGCTTTCTAGAGATCCCCAACGACCAATCCTCGAATAAATGGCTAACGATCCAATAAGACCAACATTTATTCCTTCAGAAGTGTCAATTGGGCAAATACGTCCATAGTGACTAGGATGAATATCTCGTATTGGAAAACTAGCAGTTCGTTCTGTCAACCCCCCAGGGCCCAAATGGCTTGATTTTCTCCCATGAACTATTTGGGTCAATGGATTAGTTCGATCCAAAACTTGAGATAATGGGTGTAAACCGAAAAAAGATTCATAAGTGATTGTTAATGGAGTTGAGGTTACCAAATTCTGAGGGGTCGGTGTCCATTTATACCTAATTGATCTACATATAGTCCCTTGAACACAATTTTCTAAACGAACCAGCGCCAATCCTAATTGATCTTGTAAGAGATCTGCTACAGAACGAATACGTTTATTTTTCAGATGATTCATATTGTCAAGTGTACTCATTCCAAGTTTCATCCCAATCAAATGATCCGCAGCTGCCAATATATCTCGTGGTAATAAAAATAAATTGTTTTGAGGTATATCAAGTTTCAGTCTCTGATTCATATTTCGTCGACCAATACTTCCTAATTCACACTTTTGTTTAAAGAATTTCTGTTGTAATTCTTTACATAAGGATTCAGAAAATACTGGATCCCCACTTATACAAAAAAATTGTTGATAAAACTCCAAAATGGCACTTTCTTTTGACCCAATTCTTATTTTCTCCTTTTCATTTAAATTTAAAAAAGAAAATAAAATTTCGGGGTAGCAAACATTTTCTAGAATTTGTCTTAGATGCGAACCCATAGCTGATGATAGAACTAGAATAGATATTTTTTGTTTCCTACTCACACGAGCCCATATCCTTTCCTTTTTATCAATCTCTAATTCTGATCTTCCTCCCCAATCTGATATTATAGTAGCGGTATAGGCCGAAATCCCGTTATGGTCTAACTCTGACCGGTAATAAATACCTGGGCTTTGCAATATTTGATTGATCACAATTCTGTATATTCCATTTACTATAGAATTTCCAAGAGAATTCATTAGAGGAATGTTTCCAATAAAAATGGTTTGTTCTTTGATATCCCTACTGGTTTTCCAAATTAATCCTGAATATACATATAATTCAGAAGAATATGTGAGTGATTCATACACAGCATCCCTCTCTTTTATCAACGGTTCTACTAATTGATATGTTTCCACAAATAATTGAAATTCAATTTCTTGATCCGCATCTTCCATTTTTGGAAACTTATAAAGTTTTTCCATCAAGCCCTGATCAATGAACCTACAAAATCCTTCAAATTGTATCTGATTCAACCCCGGTATTGTAGACATTCCCTCATTTCCATCCCATAGCATTTTTTATTTCCCATTTATTTTATTGAAAAAATCCCATTCCATTATAGCTCATTGCTAGATCGAGTAATACTCGATCTAGCAACGGTGGAATTTTTATTCTGTTTACAGAATCACATGAAATTTTACTCAACCAACCCCATGAAATGGGCATGTATGAAATACGTATGAACAGAAGAATCCAATAAAGATAATTTTGGACTCAAATAAAATGGGAACCTGCAACAAATATAAAATTTTTTAAAAATTCCTAGAAACGTAATTCTGTGCCACGTAGACTTAATGATAAGAATTCTATTATTTATTGGTAAAACAGGATTCTATCTGTTTTAAATATAATCAGAAAAAATTGTTATAGACGTAGTTTTTGAGCTTAGGAATTTTTAAAAAATTATAAAACATTCATAGAATAGAATTGAAGTCCATATTATATAATAGGTGTCGATAATATCTATATATACATCTCTCTCCGTGTTTATTTTTATGGACGGTTTTTTCAGCCCCAGTAACGTTCTATCCAAATTTCTCTATTCAACGTCAATGAAAAATGAAAGCACAATACTTTTTTTAGAATATCGATATTCATTTTTATATTATATTTAGATAAGAGATCCGATTACCATTCCGATTACCATAGAATAATTTTTAGGTTTACATATATTTATTCCTAAATTAGGAATATATCAAGTACAATTTTATTGGGTCATTTTGTGTCATAGAGAAAGGGGGATTCAAGATACAATACAAATTTGTATTGTATCATTTTGGCGGCA